TAGACAGACGCCTTTTGGCTTTGTTTGGCAAAATGGGCAGACCCCTTTTTTATCTTTTGGCCATACTAGACAGACGCCTTTTGGCTTCTGATATTCGCCTTTTGTCTTTTGATATTTTCGGACGGATGAAAGGAATTTTTCAAAATTTGATGGGTAAAAAAAGCAAAGAATTACAAATCTCTGATTATACAAAAGAAAGAAAAAAAGTTGAAAAATACCAAGACGCAGAAAGACTACGACTAGAAATAGCAGAAACTTGGGATAACATTTCATATGCTCAAGCAGTAAGAGGTTTTTTCTTAGTAGGCCAATCAATTTTTCGAAAATATATTCGATTACCTTCATTAATAATAGCTAAGAATATTGCGCGTATTTTATTATTTCAAGTTCCCGAATGGTCCGAAGACTTCAAGGATTGGAATCGAGAAATACATATTAAATGCACTTATAATGGTGTTGAATTATCCGAGAAAGAATTTCCAAAAAACTGGTTAACAGACGGTATGCAGATAAAAATCTTATTTCCTTTTTACCTGAAACCTTGGCACCGATCTAAGTTAAAACCCTCGAAAACACAGAAAGCGCAAAAAAATGATTTTTGTTTTTTAACAGTTGCTGGACTGGAAACTGACCGTCCTTTCGGTATCCCTCGAAAACGAAAAGGGCCCTCGTTTTTTGGACCTATTTTTAAAGAACTGAAAAAAAAAGTGAAAAAATTATTAAAAAACAAGTCTTTTATAGTTTTTAATGTTTTTAAAGAACGAGCAAAATTTCTTCGAAAGGTATCAAAAGAAATAATCAAAAAATGGAGCATCAAAAACTACGAATTGGGTGAAACTAAAACCGGCGATTCTATAATGAATAATCAGATGATTCGTGAATCACCTATTCAAATTCGATATACAGAATGCACAAATTTTTCACCGACAGAAAAAAAAATGAAAGATCTGACTGAGAGAACAAGCACAATCAACAATAAACTAGAAAGAATTCTAAATGAGAAGAAAAATGGATTTCTAACTCAAGAAAAAAATATTCATTCTAATAAAAAATTAGAATCATTAAAAAGATTTTCTCAAATATTAAAAAGAAGAAATACTCGATTAATCCGTAAATTTTCTTTTTTTATCAAATTTTTCATGGAAAAAATATACATAGATTTTTTTCTATGTATCATTAATATTGCAAGAACCAATGCACAACTTTTTATTGAATCAAGAAAAAAAATTATCGAAAAATCCATTTCCAATAAGAAAGAAACTGAAAAAAGAATTAAGAAAAGAAATCAAAAAAAAATTCACTTTATTTTAACTAAAAAAAATTCCCTTGATAATATTCAAAATACGAATTCAACCACTTTTTCTAACTCCTTCTCGCAAGCATATGTATTTTACAAAATATCGCAAACTCGAGTTATTAACTTCTATAAATTCAAGCCTATCCTTCAATATCATGAAACATCTCTTTTTCTTAAAAATGAAATAAAGGATTTTTTTCGGAAAGAGGGAATATTTCATTCTGGATTGAGACATAAAGACTTTTGGCATTCTGAAAGGAATCAATGGAAAAACTGGTTAAGGGGGCATTATCAATATGATTTATCTCAGATTAGCTGGCTTAAATTAGTACCAGAAAAATGGCGAAATAAAGTCAATCAACACTGTATGACTCAAAAAAACGATTTTAACAAATGGGACTCATATGAAAAAGAAAGATTCATTCATGATGAAAAACAAAATGATTTCGAACCTGATTCATTACTGAATCAAGAATATCAAAAATCATCTAATTTTAAAAAACATCATAGACATGATTTTTTCTCATATAAATCTATTAATTATGAAGAGAAGAAAGACTCATATATTTATAGATCACCATTACAAATAAATAGTAAAGAAGAGATTTTTGATAATTACAAGATAGATAGACGCAAATTTTTTGATATGTCAGGTGGGCTACCTATTTATAATTATCTAGGAGAAAATGATATTATGGCTGAGGAGAAATTTCCAGATAGAAAATTTTGTAAGATTGATTTTTGCCTTAGAAATAATAAGGTCGAGCTTTATTACTGGCTCAATACCGGCACCAAGAATAAAAAAATGAAGAGAGGTCCTTTTTATTTATCAATTTCTAAAAATCAAAAAATCAACCGATTCAAAAAAAAAAGACCCTTCTTTGATTGGATGGGAATGAATGAAGAAATAGTAAATCGTCTTATATTGAATCCAGAACTAGAACTTTGGTTCTTCCCAGAATTTGTGCCACTATATAATGCATATAAGATTAAACCGGGGATCATACCAATAAAATTACTTCTTTCCAACTTTAATGGAAATGAAAGCATTAATCAAAACATTACTGAAAGGAACCCTTTGATAGAATCAAATGAAAAAAGAATTCTTAGATTCGAGAATGGAAATCAAGAAGAAAAAGATCTTCTAGACCAAGGGGAAGGGGATCCTCTATCAGATGAAAATGGAGGTAGATCAGACAAAAAAAAACGTAGAAAAAAAAAGCCCGACACGAGCCCCGAAGTCATGGAGCTTTATTACTTCCTACAAGGGTATTTGCATTTTCAATTTAGGAGGGAAAGGGTAAATAAAAAAATGATCGATAATATTAAAGTCTATTGTTTCCTGATTAGATTGAGAAATCCAAAGAACGTTGCTATATCCTATCTTAAACGGGGAGCACTGACTGTGGATATTTGGACTATAAATAGGCGCACTCTTAAAGAATTAAGTACAGGCGGGGTATTGATTCTCGAACCGGCTTATCTGTCTATAAAAAACGATGGACAATTGATTCTATATCAAACCATAGGTATTTTTTTGGTTCATAAGAATAAATACCAAAGGAATCCACAATATCTAGAATATGTTGATAAGAATCAAATTGATGAATCCATTTTAAGACATCAAAAAATGACTAAAAATAGAGACAAAAATCATTATGATTTCTTTGTTCCTGAAACTATTTTATCCCCTAAAGGCCGTAGAGAATTGCGAATTCTATATTTTTTAAAAAAAAGCGAGATAAATGATCTACATAGAAATCCAGTATTTTGCAATCAGGTAAAAAACTGTGGTCAAGTTTTAAATAGAGGCAAATATCTCGGTATCGAGAAAAAGAAACTAATTAAAATGAAGTTCTTTCTTTGGCCCAATTATCGACTAGAAGATTTAGCTTGTATGAATCGATATTGGTTTAATACTAATAATGGCAGTCGTTTCAGTATCCTCAGGATACATATGTATCCACCACGGTTGACAATTTGGTAGTTACAAGTCCATTTACATTAATTTTGCCATATATACATATATTATTAGGTAATATGTCGGCTATATGAAAACAAATAGATAGACGCGAGGATTGTCTTACATTCCATCTTGAAAGAGGATACTAATTTAATGACATACATATTATCAATTAGATCTATAAATGAATGAATAAAATCTTCTTATTTTATTTGTATAGGAATACAAAAAAAAGATAAGAAGATTTTGTTCATTCATTTTTTTTATAAAAAAAGTAGGAAGTTTATAATGAACTTAAGGTCCTTCTGTATATCAAAATGACTAATATTATTATTACTAATCAATAAAATTCACATCAAAAAATTTTAAATTATAAAAGGGGATAAGATTTTGTTTTATGGTAAAAAATTCATTCATCTCAGTTATTTTTCAAGAAAAAAAAGAAGAAAAGCGGGGGTCTGTTGAATTTCAAATAATCTGTTTCACCAATAAGATACGAAGACTTACTTCCCATTTTGAATTGCACAGAAAAGACTATTCATCTCAGAGAGGTCTACGAAAAATTCTGGGAAAACGTCAACGGCTGCTGTCTTACTTATCAAAGAAAAATCGAGTACGCTATAAAGAATTAATTAGTGAGTTGGATATTCGGGAGTCAAAAAATCATTAATTTGAAAATTTTGACTTAGTTTTTTCATTTATTGGATCTTGAGAATTTTGATAAACTTCTTTTCGTTTTCAGCAATTCATGTAAGAATGAATCGAGGAAAAACTTATGAATAGACCAGCTACAGAAACAGACTTTATGATAGTCAATATGGGACCTCACCACCCATCAATGCACGGTGTTCTTCGTCTCATCGTTACCCTAGACGGTGAAAATGTTGTTGACTGCGAACCAATATTAGGTTATTTACACAGAGGAATGGAAAAAATTGCGGAAAACCGAACAATTATACAATTTTTACCTTATGTAACACGTTGGGATTATTTAGCTACTATGTTCACAGAAGCAATAACCGTAAATGGACCAGAACAATTGGGAAATATTCAAGTGCCTAAAAGAGCGAGCTATATCAGAGTCATTATGTTGGAGTTAAGTCGTCTAGCTTCTCATCTGTTATGGCTTGGACCTTTTATGGCGGATATTGGCGCACAGACCCCTTTTTTCTATATTTTCCGAGAAAGAGAATTAGTATATGATCTATTCGAAGCTGCGACCGGGATGAGAATGATGCATAATTATTTTCGTATCGGAGGAATAGCAGCCGATCTGCCTTATGGCTGGATAGATAAATGTTTGGATTTCTGCGATTATTTTTTAACAGGAGTTGTTGAATATCAAAAGCTTATTACGCGAAATCCCATTTTTTTAGAACGAGTTGAAGGAGTAGGCATTATTAGTGGAGAAGAAGCAATAAATTGGGGTTTATCCGGACCGATGCTACGAGCATCTGGAATACAATGGGATCTTCGTAAAGTTGATCATTATGAGTGTTACGACGAATTTGATTGGGAAATCCAGTGGCAAAAAGAAGGAGACTCATTAGCTCGTTATTTAGTCCGAATCAGTGAAATGACGGAATCCATAAAAATAATTCAACAGGCCCTGGAAGGAATTCCAGGGGGTCCCTATGAGAATTTAGAAATCCGATGCTTTGATAGAGAAAGGGATCCAGAATGGAATGATTTTGAATATCGATTCATTAGTAAAAAACCTTCTCCCACATTTGAATTGCCGAAGCAAGAACTTTATGTGAGAGTTGAAGCCCCAAAGGGAGAATTGGGAATTTTTCTAATAGGGGACAAAAGTTGTTTTCCTTGGAGATGGAAAATTCGCCCGCCGGGTTTTATCAATTTGCAAATTCTTCCTCAGTTAGTTAAAGGAATGAAATTGGCTGATATTATGACGATACTAGGTAGCATAGATATCATTATGGGAGAAGTTGATCGTTGAAATGAGAGTTTATACAACAGAAATAGAAGTACAAGATATTAATTCTTTTTCCAGATTGGAATTTTTCAAAGAGGTCTATGGAATCGTATGGATCTTTGTCCCTATTTTGACTCTTGTATTGGGGATCACAATAGGCGTACTGGTAATTGTATGGTTAGAAAGAAAGATATCCGCAGGAATACAACAACGTATTGGGCCTGAATACGCCGGTCCTTTGGGAATTCTTCAAGCTTTAGCAGATGGGACAAAACTGCTTTTCAAAGAGAATCTTTTTCCAGCTAGAGGAAATACCCGTTTATTCAGTATTGGACCATCTATAGCAGTCATATCAATTTTACTAAGTTTTTTAGTAATTCCTTTTAGCTATCAACTTGTTTTAGCTGATCTCAATATCGGTATCTTTTTATGGATTGCCATTTCAAGTATTGCCCCTGTTGGCCTTCTTATGTCAGGATACGGATCAAATAATAAATATTCCTTTTTAGGTGGTTTACGAGCTGCTGCTCAATCGATTAGTTATGAAATACCATTAACTTTATGTGTTTTATCAATATCTCTACGTGCGATTCGTTGAAATACAAACTTTTCTTTCTTTTCCCTATTCATTCTTTTCTTTCGCTCTAGAAAACAAGTTGAACGAATTGAATAGATATTATTTATTATCCTTTTGGTTGATAAAGTAAATTAGATAGTTATATATGAGTGAAAGAAAGCAGCTTATCAATTTGCAGTAAAAAAAATAGAGTCTCATTTCCTATGTACAAGACAAGAGTTAAGTGGAAATAAACATAAGCGGAAGAGGTCCTTTACCCCAAGACTGGTTTTTTAGACAACCCAACTTGAAGCGGGCTCAAAATCAAAAGATCAACCGTATGGCCTTTTCACTATCCTTTGTATGAATTACCTACCATACATGTATTATCAAACGAAACGGGCGATTGAACAAAAAAATGAGTGGATGATTAGGAACACAAAAATGCACAAAGGATTGGTAATGGAGATTATGGAAATTTTCTAAAAAGATATTTCTGCATAACATAACAAGAATACTAATTGGGGCTTTAAATTGGTAGAAATGATAAGGCAGTACTTCCCGCGATTCCGATCCAGAGTATGCTCCTATCCACCCATTAAAGCAATGACTATCAGGAACGAAATAATCCTTTATTTTTTATTTTAGTTTTAGCCCCCTTCTCTTATATCGGTTTTATAAGAAAGAAGAATAGGAACGAAAAACAAACAAGAGAAAAAGAAATCTTTTTTATTCCGTCTTTTTCATATATTTAGCATAGATTTAGAGAGATATAATTTGTCTCATGATTCATTAGCTAATGGAGCGTCTAATTCCTTTTCGTAATCGAAAATGATGGGTTGAAATAAACTATTTATTGATATTTCTGCAAGGAGTTTTTTATTTAAAGATTAAGTTATTACTCAACAAAGTCAAATTATTAACGGGTGAGATCAATTCGGAAGCGCCTTTATTTATTATTATTTTAGAGTATAGCAGACGGAATTCCATTGGTATAATTTTGGACCCTCAAATAGATTTTGACTCTTTCTATTCTACAACCATAGCAAGCTAAATAGTAAATAATACTGATCTGGTCCTTAGATTTCTTTTTGACCCACGAGGAGCCGTATGAGGCGAAAACCTCATGTACGGTTCTGGAATAGCGGTGGGAACAGTGATGTTATCACCGACTATGATTATCTAACAGTTCAAGTACAGTTGATATAGTTGAGGCGCAGTCAAAATATGGTTTTTGGGGATGGAATTTGTGGCGTCAGCCTATAGGATTTATCGTTTTTCTAATTTCTGCCCTAGCCGAATGCGAGAGATTACCCTTTGATTTACCAGAAGCGGAGGAAGAATTAGTAGCAGGTTATCAAACCGAATATTCGGGTATTAAATTTGGTTTATTTTATGTTGCTTCCTATCTAAATCTATTACTTTCTTCGTTATTTGTAACGGTTCTTTACTTGGGTGGTTGGAATATTTCCATTCCATACATATTTGTTCCTGAGCTATTTGAAATAAATAAAGTGGATGAAATTTTTGGAACTACAATTGGTATCTTTATTACATTAGCTAAAACTTATTTGTTCTTGTTTATTTCTATCACAACAAGATGGACTTTACCTAGGTTAAGAATGGACCAACTTTTAAATCTTGGATGGAAATTTCTTTTACCAATTTCTCTCGGTAATCTATTATTAACAACCTCTTTTCAACTTTTTTCACTGTAAATAACAAACGAATATAATAGACTTGGTTCAAGTTCAAACAAGAGAAAGAAACGAAGATAAAACTATTCATATAGATTCCTGATATGTTCCCTATGGTAACTGGGTTCATGAATTATGGTCAACAAACAGTACGAGCAGCAAGGTACATTGGTCAAAGTTTCATGATTACCTTATCCCACGCAAATCGTTTGCCTGTAACTATTCAATATCCTTATGAAAAATTAATCACATTGGAGCGTTTCCGCGGCCGAATCCATTTCGAATTTGATAAATGTATTGCTTGTGAAGTATGTGTTCGTGTATGTCCTATAGATCTGCCTGTTGTTGATTGGAAATTTGAAACTGATATTCGAAAAAAACGATTACTTAATTACAGTATTGATTTCGGAATTTGTATATTTTGTGGTAACTGTGTTGAGTATTGTCCAACAAATTGTTTATCGATGACTGAAGAATATGAACTTTCTACTTACGACCGTCACGAGTTGAATTATAATCAAATTGCTTTGGGCCGTTTACCAATATCAGTAATTGATGATTATACAATTCGAACAATTTGGAATTCGCCTCAAAGAAAAACTGAGTAGGTAACCGCCCTATTCTATTAAATAAAGAGAAATTACCAATTCTTAAGGTTCAGTTTTGGTTTCAATTAAAAGAATGAGATAAGGTCTTTCTCTTTGTTTGGCCAATAATGAAAAATTCAACTAGAAATTCATTGGTTGATGAGAATTTCGACTTTTTTATTAAAAATCTATCAATAGAGTCGTAATTATTAGGAACCTATCATAAAATGAAAATCAAAAAAACCTTTCTTTTTTTCCCGGTCGGGTCAATAAGATCATGAAAAGCATTTCAATTTATCTCCTATTTTACATATAATGGATTTGCCTGGACCAATACACGATTTTCTTATAGTTTTACTGGGATCGGGTCTTATATTAGGGGGACTGGGAGTAGTATTACTTACCAATCCAATTTATTCTGCCTTTTCGTTGGGATTGGTTCTTGTTTGTATATCCTTATTCTATATTCTTTCAAATTCTCATTTTGTAGCCGCTGCCCAGCTCCTTATTTATGTAGGAGCCATAAATGTTTTAATCATATTTGCTGTCATGTTCATGAATGGTTCAGAATATTACAAGGATTTGAATCTGTCGATCGTTGGGGATGGGGTTACTTCACTGGTTTGTACAAGTATTCTTCTTTCGCTAATTACTACCATTTTCGATACGTCATGGTACGGGATTATTTGGACTACAAGATCAAACCAACTTATAGAACAAGATTTGATAAGTAATAGTCAACAAATTGGAATTCATTTATCAACAGATTTTTTTCTTCCATTTGAACTGATTTCAATAATTCTTTTAGTTGGTTTGATAGGCGCAATTGCTGTGGCTCGTCAGTAATAAATCATTATAACTAGCAACAGCAAACAATCAAAATTTCACTTTCTTCTATGTTATCCCACCTATTTCACAAAAATTCTATTTGAATACTGTTCATGTCTAAAAGGGAGATTCTTTTATTTGATCTATTTTCAATACATTCTTTTGTTCCGTACTTGTTCTATTCTAGTCAATCTCGAATCTGTTGAATTATTGTTCATATTGAAATGAACCGACATTGATAAGGAGTTGGTCAATGATGCTCGAACATGTACTTGTTTTGAGTGCCTATTTATTTTCTATCGGTATTTATGGATTAATCACGAGTCGAAACATGGTTAGGGCTCTTATGTGTCTTGAACTTATATTGAATGCAGTTAATATCAATTTTGTAACATTTTCTGATTTTTTTGATAGTCGCCAGTTAAAGGGAGATATTTTCTCAATTTTTGTTATAGCTATTGCAGCCGCTGAAGCAGCTATTGGATTGGCTATTGTTTCGTCAATTTATCGTAACAGAAAATCAACGCGTATCAATCAATCGACTTTATTGAATAAGTAGGAATAATAATCAAAATTAGAATATCCACCACTTTGAATTAGCATGTAGAATATGGTAGAATCTAGATTCTATTTATGAAAACGTAAGAAATCAAAGTATCTTAGCCACTTCTCATGAGCTGATCCAGAAGTAAATTGATTAGAAAATTTCTGGTAAATCGTTGATTCATCTGGCGTTTAAATATATGATTCATTTACAAGTTTACTAGATCGAAATTTGATAACGTTCAAAAATTCATAGATCCCATGTCACATTCAGTAAAAATTTATGATACATGCATAGGGTGTACCCAATGTGTCCGAGCGTGCCCCACCGATGTGTTAGAAATGATACCTTGGGATGGATGCAAAGCTAAACAAATTGCTTCCGCCCCAAGAACAGAAGATTGTGTTGGTTGTAAGAGATGTGAATCTGCCTGTCCAACGGATTTCTTGAGTGTTCGAGTTTATTTATGGCATGAAACAACTCGAAGTATGGGTCTAGCTTATTGATATGTTCCGTAAAACCCACTTGAATACATTTTGAATACATTTTCTTTTTTTACTGAAAAAACCCGTACTCGAAAAAAAAATCATAAAGATTCTATTTTCGAGCGCGGGTTTTTCTGGTCCAAGTGTATCTTGTCTTTACCACGAATTCTTTTCCTTGGTTAACAATAATTGTAGTTTTGCCAATATCTGCGGGCTCTTTAATTTTCTTTCTTCCTCATAGAGGAAATAAGCTAATTAGGTGGTATACCATTTCTATATCCACCTTAGAACTACTTCTAATGACCTATGTATTTTGTTATCATTTCCAATTGGACGATCCATTAATCCAGCTGGCGGAAGATTATAAATGGATCAATTTTTTTGATTTTTACTGGAGATTGGGAATAGATGGACTTTCTATAGGACCTATTTTACTGACAGGATTTATAACAACTTTAGCTACTTTAGCGGCTTGGCCAGTTACTCGGGATTCCCGACTATTCCATTTCCTGATGTTAGCAATGTACAGTGGTCAAATAGGATCATTTTCTTCTCGAGACCTTTTACTTTTTTTCATCATGTGGGAGTTAGAATTAATTCCTGTTTATCTACTTCTATCTATGTGGGGGGGAAAGAAACGCCTGTATTCAGCTACAAAGTTTATTTTGTACACTGCGGGAGGTTCCATTTTTCTATTAGTAGGGGTTTTGGGTATCGGTTTATATGGTTCTAATGACCCAACATTCAATTTTGAAACATTAGCTAATCAATCGTATCCTCTCGCACTGGAAATAATATTCTATATTGGATTTCTTATTGCTTTTGCTGTCAAATCACCGATTATACCCTTACATACATGGTTACCAGACACCCATGGGGAGGCACATTATAGTACTTGTATGCTTCTAGCCGGAATCTTATTAAAAATGGGAGCATATGGATTAGTTCGGATCAATATGGAATTATTACCCCATGCTCATTCTATATTTTCTCCCTGGTTGATGATAGTAGGCACAATGCAAATAATTTATGCAGCTTCAACATCTCTTGGTCAACGTAATTTAAAAAAAAGAATAGCCAATTCCTCTGTATCTCATATGGGTTTCATAATTATAGGAATTGGCTCTATAACCGATACGGGACTCAACGGAGCCTTTTTACAAATAATATCTCATGGATTTATTGGCGCTGCACTTTTTTTCTTGGCAGGAACGAGTTATGATAGAATACGTCTTGTTTATCTCGACGAAATGGGCGGAATGGCTCTTCCAATTCCAAAAATGTTTACGATGTTCAGTATCTTATCGATGGCTTCTCTTGCATTACCGGGCATGAGTGGTTTTGTTGCAGAATTGATAGTCTTTTTTGGAATAATTAGTAGTCAAAAATCTTTTTTAATGCCAAAAATATTCATTCTTTTTGTAATGGCAAGTGGAATGATATTAACTCCTATTTATTTATTATCTATGTCATGTCAAATGTTCTACGGATACAAGCTATTTAATGCTCCAAACTCCTATTTTTTTGATTCTGGACCAAGAGAGTTATTTGTTTCGATCTCTATCTTTCTACCCGTAATAGGTATTGGTATTTATCCGGATTTCGTTTTCTCACTATCGGGTGAGAAAGTCGAAGCTATTCTAGCTAATTATTTTTATAGATAGGTTTTATGAAAAAAGAAATTCTAGTATCTTTAAAATGATTTTGCAAACGATTTTTCAAATCATTTGCAAAATCAAAAGGATTCCCTTTACAATCCAAAAAAGAAATTCTATTCTAGTATTTTTCTTTTTTTTCTAATGATTTTCAAGATTCCCCTTAGAATCAAAAAAAGAAATTCTAGTATTTTTTTGAAAACCATTTGAAAAGTAAGGGGTGAAAAAAAATCATTTTTTTTCTTAGGGTCATATTCAGCTTGAATAATGGAATAAAATAAGGCGAAAGGCCTCTGTGAGAACCTTTTGAATCACTCCGCTACTTGTACTTGATTCAAAAGATTCTTTTCTTAGCGGTTAAAATGAAGTTTTCTTATGTTATGTATATAGCATGCTGTCCTATGTTTGTATTTGTTATGCTTTTTCATTCAATTTCTTATGTTATGTATTTTTTCATTCAATTCGATGTTAATCGAAATGAACCATAGCTATGTAAACCTATTCCTAATAGATTGACCCCAAAATAGCATATCCAAATTATAAGAAAGCCCGCGGAAGCCACAATTGCAGAATTTACACCTTCCAAATTTGGATTTGTTCGGGTATGTAAATAAATCGCGAATATGGTCCAAGTAATAAATGCCCAAGTTTCCTTGGGATCCCAATTCCAATATGATCCCCATGCCTCATTAGCCCATACTGCTCCCGAAAGAATCCCTATGGTTAAAAAGAGAAACCCGAGACTAATAATACGATAACTCCAATAATCCAATTGTTGAACCAATTGATACCTGTAATAATTTCGAGAATAAATAAAATAAGTGTTTAGTAAAACATTCTTTCTCTCATTCAGGTATTTAATTTCCCCAAAGGAAAATGCCGTATTTAATAAAATATTGCTTTTGCTAAAAATCTTTATGACTTTTCGAAATGTAATGACTAGAAGGGCTACTGATAATAATGATCCACATAAAAGAGCTGCATAGCTGAATACCATCATACTTACGTGCATCATTAACCACTGGGATTGGAGAGCAGGTACTAATAGTGCGGATTGATGCATTTTGGTTAAAAGACCCGAAGTAACAAAGCCTTGGGTAAAAATAGCACTTGATGCGGTTATTGCACTTAAAGCATTTTTATGCTTTTTAAAATGAAAATAGGAAACCATATGAATAACGGAGAAACTCCATGAAAGAAAGATTAATGATTCATATAAATTACTTAAAGGAAAATTCCCCGAATAAATCCAACGAGTGACTAATAATCCTGTTATACAGAAAAGGGTAGCTATCATACCCCTTTCTGATGAATCATATAGTCCTACAACTTCATCGACTAATAAAGTTAAAAAATGAATTGTAATTACAATTGAAACGACCGAAAAGGATATATGAGTTAATATATGTTCTAAAATTGAAAAAATCATAAAATAAAGATTATGAAAAAAGGAGAAGGTTTCTCGATTATTATTATATGAAATGGAAATTTGGAATTTTTTATTTATTATAGTACTTATATTATACCTTTTTTATAAGACGCTATGCCACTACTCGGACTCGAACCGAGATGCTCTAGCACTGCTTCCTAAGAATAGCGTGTCTACCGATTTTATAAGACGCTATGCCGCTACTCGGACTCGAACCGAGATGCTCTAGCACTGCTTCCTAAGAGCAGCGTGTCTACCAATTTCACCATAGCGGCTTGCTCAAAATAATAATAACTCATGTTTTATTCATATTCAACCGTCGAGATTGAATGAAGGGGTCAATCCAATGCAATATTGATTTTGTAGGATTCAAATTGATGAATAAAAACTCGTTTAATTTCATTTCAATAGAAGTTGGAGGGTTAAAAAAAGAATCTTTATTATCCTTTTATTTTATTTAATTAATAATTTCTAGTTTCTAAAGTAAAGTAACAAGAACGGAAGTTTTGTAGTTCCTGTTTTACTAAAATCGAACTTTTTCGTTCTAACTAAACTAAATAGTTGTGACTTCCATTCATGAATAGAGCTCAAAACAAAATGTTCTTTATCATTTCCATTTGTTAATAATTCATTTTATTTACATATAATATGATTTTGATGAATGAATCACTGAATAAAAAAGATGGTTTTGAGTCTCACAATTTAAACATGGCATCTACAGATTTCAAAGGATTTCAAAAAATTTATGTAATTTGCATAGCTTTGGATTGTCGTAAACATGTCTAATGTAAAAAAGTTTTGATTCCTATCATAATAGGGCCATCCTTTAAAAAATGATTTCTAATTTAGAATTAGAAAAAAATGACTTGCTTCATCTTCCCATACAAACATAGGATTTTTTTATCACTTTCAATTAAATTGAGGCATTATTTGTGTATCCACTAAATAGGAAAAGGTCTCTTTCCCAATTGGGTTTATGGGAAGGATATAGAGTAATTCAGAGTAATACTACTTCAGATTCAGAAAGTTACAAAATGAAAATTTCATCAATTAGTTTCAAGAACCCATTGATTTTGACTAAACTAAGGATCTTATATATATATATATCTTCTGCTATAATAATAAGAAATACTATATAGATAATAAATACGATATAGAAAATATAGAAAATAGAAATAAAACACTAACAAGTTATTATAACACACAAATAGGCAAATTAATAATATATAATACACAAATAGGAATAGGCGATGGGGAAATAAGAATCCCCCACCCCGAAAAAACAAGAAAAGATGAACTCAACTAATTATTCTTAAATATTAAAACAAAAAGTAGTAAATTACTAAAAAAATCAAGACATAAAATAAATAGAATAAGAGATAAGACGAAATGCGACTTCCCCCTATCGATTTTATACTTTCTCCTACTAAAAAACTAGTAATGCCTAACCCATTTATAATTCCATCAATTGCTTGCCTATCAAAAAAATGAGTTAGTTCAGATAATCCTCTTATACCTTTTCTTAAGGACATGGCATAAAAAGTATCTAAATAAGCACGATTATATGACCAATCATATAAAAAATTGATTATTTTGTCCAAAATTATTCTATTAGGTCCCCTTTTCACAAATGAATTAAATAAGTTCAAATTTTGTAAAGATGAATAAAAAGGCTTATATAAAAGAGATGCTGTAAATATTCCAAAAAAAGCTATACTAACTGAAAAAGTTGCACTTGTGAAAAATTTATACCAATCCGCGGAATCTTTCGAATTTTGATGTAAAAGATTAATAGATGGAGTTAACAATTTAGATAATATATCTAAATGAATTTCTTGTTGATTGAAAGGAATTCCTATAACTCCAACAAAGAGAGTAAATAAAACCAATACAAAGATAGGAAATAGCATAGTATTATCCGATTCATGCGGATAAGAAAAAGACTTTTTAGCCTGAAAATTAGTAATAGTAAGAAGAGCCCCGTTTTTTACCTTACTCCCCATTCTATATGGCTTCTTCCAAAACAAAGAGGTCTGTTGGTTATTGTTGGTTGTTAATAAATAGAATAAAGGAAAATTGATGTTAATCATTTTTTCCTCCTCTTTACCCCATAATTTTATTGAATAAAATGAGCTACTTTTTTTTCCACTGTAATTTTGAAAATAAATACTCAAATGTCCCTCAAAAGTAAGTAAATAGATTCGAAACATATAAAATGCTGTTAATCCAGCTGTGGACCAAGCTATTAATGCAAAAAGTGACGAATACACCCAACTATCATTCATAATTTCATCTTTTGACCAAAAACAGGCAAGGGGGGGAATACCACAAAGAGAAAGCGTTCCCATTAAAAAAGCAGTTTTTGTAATTGGCACATGCTTTCTTAAACCGCCCATAAAAGCAAGATTCTGACTTTTATATGGAGAATATCCAACAATAGCTTCCATTGAATGAATAATGGATCCAGATCCTAAAAACAACAATGCTTTCGAATAAGCATGAGTAATCAAATGAAATAAAGCGGCTCGATAAGATCCCATGCCCAAAGCCAACATCATATAACCCAATTGAGACATTGTAGAATAGGCTAAACCTCTCTTAATATCTTTTTGAGCAAGAGCTAAAGTCGCCCCTAAAAACACTGTTACTATACCTATTAAAGATATTAGATTCATTATGGAAGGTATGAATATAAAAAGAGGAAGAAGGCGGGCTACAAGAAAAATTCCTGCCGCTACCATAGTAGCAGCATGTATAAGAGCCGAAATAGGGGTAGGCCCCTCCATAGCATCAGGTAACCATATATGAAGGGGGAATTGCGCGGATTTAGCAACTGCGCCACAAAATAAAAGAAAGGAACATAAAGTAAGAAATAAGAAATGACTCTGATTATTAGAAATCAAGATCAAGTTATTGAATAGTTCCAACAAATCTTGGAATTCGAAACTGCCTGTTATCCAATAAAGACCCAAGATTCCTAATAATAATCCAAAATCGCCTACACGATTACTTACAAATGCTTTTTGACAAGCATTTGCTGCAAGGGGTCGTGTGAACCAAAAACCTATTAAGAGATAAGAACACATTCCAACCAATTCCCAAAAAATATAAATTTGTATGAAATTAGAACTAGTAACTAATCCCAACATTGAAGTATTGAACAAACTCAGATAAGCAAAAAATCTCAAATAGCCTTGATCATGAGACATATAATTGTCACTATAAATAAGAACTAAAATTCCAACAGTAGTGATTAAGATTAACATAATCGAAGTAAGTGAATCAAGAAAGCAGCCCAACTCGAAAGAGAAATCATTATTGATGGACCAGGACCAGACATATTGATATGTAGAATTTCTATTTATTTGTTGAAGAGATAGATAGACCGAAAAAATCATAACTATACTTAATAATAAAATACTCGGAAAAGCCCACATACGCCGAAGATTTTTTGTTGCCGTCGGAAAAAGCAAAAGTCCCACTCCTATTAAAATAGGAATTGTAAGTGGAACGAAAGGTACGATCCATGAATATTTATATGTATGCTCCATAAAAACTGTTTTTCTTAATGAATCTTTTCATTTTCTTTCTGATTCACCGGCTCTTATCTATTATTCTTAATAAAGGGAGCAAAAAAATAAAAAAAAAATCAAGATATTGCAAGGTTAAATAGAATTTTCTCTTTTTAATTATTCTCAATCTTTCTCAACTATTTCTAATTAAAAACAAAGTATTCAAATCCTATAAAAAAAAGTGGTCAAAAAATATGACCACTTTACTAGTGAAAAAAAAAATTACTTTGTTTTTCGTTTTTAGTAAGTAAGATTGTTATGAATATATCAATTATTACATATTTGATTATTATATTATGTCTTACAATAATTTTGATACTATATATAGATCAAGAATAAAGAATTACACCACAAAACAAAGTACTTTATTTTGATATGAATCATAGGTTGACACTAGTGACTCAACTCAATAAAATAAAAAAAAAAACTACTTAGTTTCCATTTATACTCATTTTATTAACGAGTTCATTTTCATTTTTTATTGCAGAACTCATTTTATTGATTGTCGTCTATTACAATAAATGAGATTTATGTTTATCTTTTAGAAAAAATTCTTCAAGATCCCTCTTTCCATTTTTTTCCATATAATTAATTCAAATTAAACTCAAAAATTAGTAAAAAAGAAAATCTATTTTTATAGTCTAATCAAAAAATATCTAAAAATATAGAGGAAATGAAATTCAAAAAAATACATAAATACTGAAATAAAGAAAAAAAGGGTAGATCATTTTTCAAAATGTCTTTCACATACTACTATAGCACTAAAGAACTTTTTTTTTCTAATGGCAGTTCCAAAAAAGCGTACTTCTAGAGCAAAAAAGCTTATTTGTAAAAATATTTGGAAAAATAAGGCCTATTGGGCAGCGTTAAAAGCTTTTTCATTCGCAAAGTCTGTTTCTATGGGGAATTCAAAAAGTTTTTCTTTCTACGGAGGGGGGGATTCAAAAGGTTTTCTTTCTACGGAAAAAAATAACAAAACATTGGAATAATCTGAGTCAGCTTTACTCAAAAATTGAGTGAATTACTTGATGTTTTTGACTAATGATTTTGGCTACTGATTTTTAATCAAATCTAATTCTAATAAAAAAAAATTCTAATAAAAATGAGAATAATAATATAGTAATTTACTACTTTTTGTTTTAATATTTAAGAATAATTAGTTGAGTTCATCTTTTCTTGTTTTTTCGGGGTGGGGGATTCTTATTTCCCCATCGCCTATTCCTATTTGTGTATTATATATTATTAATTTGCCTATTTGTGTGTTATAATAACTTGTTAGTGTTTTATTTCTATTTTCTATATTTTCTATATCGTATTTATTATCTATATAGTATTTCTTATTATTATAGCAGAAGATATATATATATATAAGATCCTTAGTTTAGTCAAAATCAATGGGTTCTTGAAACTAATTGATGAAATTTTCATTTTGTAACTTTCTGAATCTGAAGTAGTATTACTCTGAATTACTCTATATCCTTCCCATAAACCCAATTGGGAAAGAGACCTTTTCCTATTTAGTGGATACACAAATAATGCCTCAATTTAATTGAAAGTGATAAAAAAATCCTATGTTTGTATGGGAAGATGAAGCAAGTCATTTTTTTCTAATTCTAAATTAGAAATCATTTTTTAAAGGATGGCCCTATTATGATAGGAATCAAAACTTTTTTACATTAGACATGTTTACGACAATCCAAAGCTATGCAAATTACATAAATTTTTTGAAATCCTTTGAAATCTGTAGATGCCATGTTTAAATTGTGAGACTCAAAACCATCTTTTTTATTCAGTGATTCATTCATCAAAATCATATTATATGTAAATAAAATGAATTATTAACAAATGGAAATGATAAAGAACATTTTGTTTTGAGCTCTATTCATGAATGGAAGTCACAACTATTTAGTTTAGTTAGAACGAAAAAGTTCGATTTTAGTAAAACAGGAACTACAAAACTTCCGTTCTTGTTACTTTACTTTAGAAACTAGAAATTATTAATTAAATAAAATAAAAGGATAATAAAGATTCTTTTTTTAACCCTCCAACTTCTATTGAAATGAAATTAAACGAGTTTTTATTCATCAATTTGAATCCTACAAAATCAATATTGCATTGGATTGACCCCTTCATTCAATCTCGACGGTTGAATATGAATAAAACATGAGTTATTATTATTTTGAGCAAGCCGCTATGGTGAAATTGGTAGACACGCTGCTCTTAGGAAGCAGTGCTAGAGCATCTCGGTTCGAGTCCGAGTAGCGGCATAGCGTCTTATAAAATCGGTAGACACGCTATTCTTAGGAAGCAGTGCTAGAGCATCTCGGTTCGAGTCCGAGTAGTGGCATAGCGTCTTATAAAAAAGGTATAATATAAGTACTATAATAAATAAAAAATTCCAAATTTCCATTTCATATAATAATAATCGAGAAACCTTCTCCTTTTTTCATAATCTTTATTTTATGATTTTTTCAATTTTAGAACATATATTAACTCATATATCCTTTTCGGTCGTTTCAATTGTAATTACAATTCATTTTTTAACTTTATTAGTCGATGAAGTTGTAGGACTATATGATTCATCAGAAAGGGGTATGATAGCTACCCTTTTCTGTATAACAGGATTATTAGTCACTCGTTGGATTTATTCGGGGAATTTTCCTTTAAGTAATTTATATGAATCATTAATCTTTCTTTCATGGAGTTTCTCCGTTATTCATATGGTTTCCTATTTTCATTTTAAAAAGCATAAAAATGCTTTAAGTGCAATAACCGCATCAAGTGCTATTTTTACCCAAGGCTTTGTTACTTCGGGTCTTTTAACCAAAATGCATCAATCCGCACTATTAGTACCTGCTCTCCAATCCCAGTGGTTAATGATGCACGTAAGTATGATGGTATTCAGCTATGCAGCTCTTTTATGTGGATCATTATTATCAGTAGCCCTTCTAGTCATTACATTTCGAAAAGTCATAAAGATTTTTAGCAAAAGCAATATTTTATTAAATACGGCATTTTCCTTTGGGGAAATTAAATACCTGAATGAGAGAAAGAATGTTTTACTAAACACTTATTTTATTTATTCTCGAAATTATTACAGGTATCAATTGGTTCAACAATTGGATTATTGGAGTTATCGTATTATTAGTCTCGGGTTTCTCTTTTTAACCATAGGGATTCTTTCGGGAGCAGTATGGGCTAATGAGGCATGGGGATCATATTGGAATTGGGATCCCAAGGAAACTTGGGCATTTATTACTTGGACCATATTCGCGATTTATTTACATACCCGAACAAATCCAAATTTGGAAGGTGTAAATTCTGCAATTGTGGCTTCCGCGGGCTTTCTTATAATTTGGATATGCTATTTTGGGGTCAATCTATTAGGAATAGGTTTACATAGCTATGGTTCATTTCGATTAACATCGAATTGAATGAAAAAATACATAACATAAGAAATTGAATGAAAAAGCATAACAAATACAAACATAGGACAGCATGCTATATACATAACATAAGAAAACTTCATTTTAACCGCTAAGAAAAGAATCTTTTGAATCAAGTACAAGTAGCGGAGTGATTCAAAAGGTTCTCACAGAGGCCTTTCGCCTTATTTTATTCCATTATTCAAGCTGAATATGACCCTAAGAAAAAAAATGATTTTTTTTCACCCCTTACTTTTCAAATGGTTTTCAAAAAAATACTAGAATTTCTTTTTTTGATTCTAAGGGGAATCTTGAAAATCATTAGAAAAAAAAGAAAAATACTAGAATAGAATTTCTTTTTTGGATTGTAAAGGGAATCCTTTTGATTTTGCAAATGATTTGAAAAATCGTTTGCAAAATCATTTTAAAGATACTAGAATTTCTTTTTTCATAAAACCTATCTATAAAAATAATTAGCTAGAATAGCTTCGACTTTCTCACCCGATAGTGAGAAAACGAAATCCGGATAAATACCAATACCTATTACGGGTAGAAAGATAGAGATCGAAACAAATAACTCTCTTGGTCCAGAATCAAAAAAATAGGAGTTTGGAGCATTAAATAGCTTGTATCCGTAGAACATTTGACATGACATAGATAATAAATAAATAGGAGTTAATATCATTCCACTTGCCATTACAAAAAGAATGAATATTTTTGGCATTAAAAAAGATTTTTGACTACTAATTATTCCAAAAAAGACTATCAATTCTGCAACAAAACCACTCATGCCCGGTAATGCAAGAGAAGCCATCGATAAGATACTGAACATCGTAAACATTTTTGGAATTGGAAGAGCCATTCCGCCCATTTCGTCGAGATAAACAAGACGTATTCTATCATAACTCGTTCCTGCCAAGAAAAAAAGTGCAGCGCCAATAAATCCATGAGATATTATTTGTAAAAAGGCTCCGTTGAGTCCCGTATCGGTTATAGAGCCAATTCCTATAATTATGAAACCCATATGAGATACAGAGGAATTGGCTATTCTTTTTTTTAAATTACGTTGACCAAGAGATGTTGAAGCTGCATAAATTATTTGCATTGTGCCTACTATCATCAACCAGGGAGAAAATATAGAATGAGCATGGGGTAATAATTCCATATTGATCCGAACTAATCCATATGCTCCCATTTTTAATAAGATTCCGGCTAGAAGCATACAAGTACTATAATGTGCCTCCCCATGGGTGTCTGGTAACCATGTATGTAAGGGTATAATCGGTGATTTGACAGCAAAAGCAATAAGAAATCCAATATAGAATATTATTTCCAGTGCGAGAGGATACGATTGATTAGCTAATGTTTCAAAATTGAATGTTGGGTCATTAGAACCATATAAACCGATACCCAAAACCCCTACTAATAGAAAAATGGAACCTCCCGCAGTGTACAAAATAAACTTTGTAGCTGAATACAGGCGTTTCTTTCCCCCCCACATAGATAGAAGTAGATAAACAGGAATTAATTCTAACTCCCACATGATGAAAAAAAGTAAAAGGTCTCGAGAAGAAAATGATCCTATTTGACCACTGTACATTGCTAACATCAGGAAATGGAATAGTCGGGAATCCCGAGTAACTGGCCAAGCCGCTAAAGTAGCTAAAGTTGTTATAAATCCTGTCAGTAAAATAGGTCCTATAGAAAGTCCATCTATTCCCAATCTCCAGTAAAAATCAAAAAAATTGATCCATTTATAATCTTCCGCCAGCTGGATTAATGGATCGTCCAATTGGAAATGATAACAAAATACATAGGTCATTAGAAGTAGTTCTAAGGTGGATATAGAAATGGTATACCACCTAATTAGCTTATTTCCTCTATGAGGAAGAAAGAAAATTAAAGAGCCCGCAGATATTGGCAAAACTACAATTATTGTTAACCAAGGAAAAGAATTCGTGGTAAAGACAAGATACACTTGGACCAGAAAAACCCGCGCTCGAAAATAGAATCTTTATGATTTTTTTTTCGAGTACGGGTTTTTTCAGTAAAAAAAGAAAATGTATTCAAAATGTATTCAAGTGGGTTTTACGGAACATATCAATAAGCTAGACCCATACTTCGAGTTGTTTCATGCCATAAATAAACTCGAACACTCAAGAAATCCGTTGGACAGGCAGATTCACATCTCTTACAACCAACACAATCTTCTGTTCTTGGGGCGGAAGCAATTTGTTTAGCTTTGCATCCATCCCAAGGTATCATTTCTAACACATCGGTGGGGCACGCTCGGACACATTGGGTACACCCTATGCATGTATCATAAATTTTTACTGAATGTGACATGGGATCTATGAATTTTTGAACGTTATCAAATTTCGATCTAGTAAACTTGTAAATGAATCATATATTTAAACGCCAGATGAATCAACGATTTACCAGAAATTTTCTAATCAATTTACTTCTGGATCAGCTCATGAGAAGTGGCTAAGATACTTTGATTTCTTACGTTTTCATAAATAGAATCTAGATTCTACCATATTCTACATGCTAATTCAAAGTGGTGGATATTCTAATTTTGATTATTATTCCTACTTATTCAATAAAGTCGATTGATTGATACGCGTTGATTTTCTGTTACGATAAATTGACGAAACAATAGCCAATCCAATAGCTGCTTCAGCGGCTGCAATAGCTATAACAAAAATTGAGAAAATATCTCCCTTTAACTGGCGACTATCAAAAAAATCAGAAAATGTTACAAAATTGATATTAACTGCATTCAATATAAGTTCAAGACACATAAGAGCCCTAACCATGTTTCGACTCGTGATTAATCCATAAATACCGATAGAAAATAAATAGGCACTCAAAACAAGTACATGTTCGAGCATCATTGACCAACTCCTTATCAATGTCGGTTCATTTCAATATGAACAATAATTCAACAGATTCGAGATTGACTAGAATAGAACAAGTACGGAACAAAAGAATGTATTGAAAATAGATCAAATAAAAGAATCTCCCTTTTAGACATGAACAGTATTCAAATAGAATTTTTGTGAAATAGGTGGGATAACATAGAAGAAAGTGAAATTTTGATTGTTTGCTGTTGCTAGTTATAATGATTTATTACTGACGAGCCACAGCAATTGCGCCTATCAAACCAACTAAAAGAATTATTGAAATCAGTTCAAATGGAAGAAAAAAATCTGTTGATAAATGAATTCCAATTTGTTGACTATTACTTATCAAATCTTGTTCTATAAGTTGGTTTGATCTTGTAGTCCAAATAATCCCGTACCATGACGTATCGAAAATGGTAGTAATTAGCGAAAGAAGAATACTTGTACAAACCAGTGAAGTAACCCCATCCCCAACGATCGACAGATTCAAATCCTTGTAATATTCTGAACCATTCATGAACATGACAGCAAATATGATTAAAACATTTATGGCTCCTACATAAATAAGGAGCTGGGCAGCGGCTACAAAATGAGAATTTGAAAGAATATAGAATAAGGATATACAAACAAGAACCAATCCCAACGAAAAGGCAGAATAAATTGGATTGGTAAGTAATACTACTCCCAGTCCCCCTAATATAAGACCCGATCCCAGTAAAACTATAAGAAAATCGTGTATTGGTCCAGGCAAATCCATTATATGTAAAATAGGAGATAAATTGAAATGCTTTTCATGATCTTATTGACCCGACCGGGAAAAAAAGAAAGGTTTTTTTGATTTTCATTTTATGATAGGTTCCTAATAATTACGACTCTATTGATAGATTTTTAATAAAAAAGTCGAAATTCTCATCAACCAATGAATTTCTAGTTGAATTTTTCATTATTGGCCAAACAAAGAGAAAGACCTTATCTCATTCTTTTAATTGAAACCAAAACTGAACCTTAAGAATTGGTAATTTCTCTTTATTTAATAGAATAGGGCGGTTACCTACTCAGTTTTTCTTTGAGGCGAATTCCAAATTGTTCGAATTGTATAATCATCAATTACTGATATTGGTAAACGGCCCAAAGCAATTTGATTATAATTCAACTCGTGACGGTCGTAAGTAGAAAGTTCATATTCTTCAGTCATCGATAAACAATTTGTTGGACAATACTCAACACAGTTACCACAAAATATACAAATTCCGAAATCAATACTGTAATTAAGTAATCGTTTTTTTCGAATATCAGTTTCAAATTTCCAATCAACAACAGGCAGATCTATAGGACATACACGAACACATACTTCACAAGCAATACATTTATCAAATTCGAAATGGATTCGGCCGCGGAAACGCTCCAATGTGATTAATTTTTCATAAGGATATTGAATAGTTACAGGCAAACGATTTGCGTGGGATAAGGTAATCATGAAACTTTGACCAATGTACCTTGCTGCTCGTACTGTTTGTTGACCATAATTCATGAACCCAGTTACCATAGGGAACATATCAGGAATCTATATGAATAGTTTTATCTTCGTTTCTTTCTCTTGTTTGAACTTGAACCAAGTCTATTATATTCGTTTGTTATTTACAGTGAAAAAAGTTGAAAAGAGGTTGTTAATAATAGATTACCGAGAGAAATTGGTAAAAGAAATTTCCATCCAAGATTTAAAAGTTGGTCCATTCTTAACCTAGGTAAAGTCCATCTTGTTGTGATAGAAATAAACAAGAACAAATAAGTTTTAGCTAATGTAATAAAGATACCAATTGTAGTTCCAAAAATTTCATCCACTTTATTTATTTCAAATAGCTCAGGAACAAATATGTATGGAATGGAAATATTCCAACCACCCAAGTAAAGAACCGTTACAAATAACGAAGAAAGTAATAGATTTAGATAGGAAGCAACATAAAATAAACCAAATTTAATACCCGAATATTCGGTTTGATAACCTGCTACTAATTCTTCCTCCGCTTCTGGTAAATCAAAGGGTAATCTCTCGCATTCGGCTAGGGCAGAAATTAGAAAAACGATAAATCCTATAGGCTGACGCCACAAATTCCATCCCCAAAAACCATATTTTGACTGCGCCTCAACTATATCAACTGTACTTGAACTGTTAGATAATCATAGTCGGTGATAACATCACTGTTCCCACCGCTATTCCAGAACCGTACATGAGGTTTTCGCCTCATACGGCTCCTCGTGGGTCAAAAAGAAATCTAAGGACCAGATCAGTATTATTTACTATTTAGCTTGCTATGGTTGTAGAATAGAAAGAGTCAAAATCTATTTGAGGGTCCAAAATTATACCAATGGAATTCCGTCTGCTATACTCTAAAATAATAATAAATAAAGGCGCTTCCGAATTGATCTCACCCGTTAATAATTTGACTTTGTTGAGTAATAACTTAATCTTTAAATAAAAAACTCCTTGCAGAAATATCAATAAATAGTTTATTTCAACCCATCATTTTCGATTACGAAAAGGAATTAGACGCTCCATTAGCTAATGAATCATGAGACAAATTATATCTCTCTAAATCTATGCTAAATATATGAAAAAGACGGAATAAAAAAGATTTCTTTTTCTCTTGTTTGTTTTTCGTTCCTATTCTTCTTTCTTATAAAACCGATATAAGAGAAGGGGGCTAAAACTAAAATAAAAAATAAAGGATTATTTCGTTCCTGATAGTCATTGCTTTAATGGGTGGATAGGAGCATACTCTGGATCGGAATCGCGGGAAGTACTGCCTTATCATTTCTACCAATTTAAAGCCCCAATTAGTATTCTTGTTATGTTATGCAGAAATATCTTTTTAGAAAATTTCCATAATCTCCATTACCAATCCTTTGTGCATTTTTGTGTTCCTAATCATCCACTCATTTTTTTGTTCAATCGCCCGTTTCGTTTGATAATACATGTATGGTAGGTAATTCATACAAAGGATAGTGAAAAGGCCATACGGTTGATCTTTTGATTTTGAGCCCGCTTCAAGTTGGGTTGTCTAAAAAACCAGTCTTGGGGTAAAGGACCTCTTCCGCTTATGTTTATTTCCACTTAACTCTTGTCTTGTACATAGGAAATGAGACTCTATTTTTTTTACTGCAAATTGATAAGCTGCTTTCTTTCACTCATATATAACTATCTAATTTACTTTATCAACCAAAAGGATAATAAATAATATCTATTCAATTCGTTCAACTTGTTTTCTAGAGCGAAAGAAAAGAATGAATAGGGAAAAGAAAGAAAAGTTTGTATTTCAACGAATCGCACGTAGAGATATTGATAAAACACATAAAGTTAATGGTATTTCATAACTAATCGATTGAGCAGCAGCTCGTAAACCACCTAAAAAGGAATATTTATTATTTGATCCGTATCCTGACATAAGAAGGCCAACAGGGGCAATACTTGAAATGGCAATCCATAAAAAGATACCGATATTGAGATCAGCTAAAACAAGTTGATAGCTAAAAGGAATTACTAAAAAACTTAGTAAAATTGATATGACTGCTATAGATGGTCCAATACTGAATAAACGGGTATTTCCTCTAGCTGGAAAAAGATTCTCTTTGAAAAGCAGTTTTGTCCCATCTGCTAAAGCTTGAAGAATTCCCAAAGGACCGGCGTATTCAGGCCCAATACGTTGTTGTATTCCTGCGGATATCTTTCTTTCTAACCATACAATTACCAGTACGCCTATTGTGATCCCCAATACAAGAGTCAAAATAGGGACAAAGATCCATACGATTCCATAGACCTCTTTGAAAAATTCCAATCTGGAAAAAGAATTAATATCTTGTACTTCTATTTCTGTTGTATAAACTCTCATTTCAACGATCAACTTCTCCCATAATGATATCTATGCTACCTAGTATCGTCATAATATCAGCCAATTTCATTCCTTTAACTAACTGAGGAAGAATTTGCAAATTGATAAAACCCGGCGGGCGAATTTTCCATCTCCAAGGAAAACAACTTTTGTCCCCTATTAGAAAAATTCCCAATTCTCCCTTTGGGGCTTCAACTCTCACATAAAGTTCTTGCTTCGGCAATTCAAATGTGGGAGAAGGTTTTTTACTAATGAATCGATATTCAAAATCATTCCATTCTGGATCCCTTTCTCTATCAAAGCATCGGATTTCTAAATTCTCATAGGGACCCCCTGGAATTCCTTCCAGGGCCTGTTGAATTATTTTTATGGATTCCGTCATTTCACTGATTCGGACTAAATAACGAGCTAATGAGTCTCCTTCTTTTTGCCACTGGATTTCCCAATCAAATTCGTCGTAACACTCATAATGATCAACTTTACGAAGATCCCATTGTATTCCAGATGCTCGTAGCATCGGTCCGGATAAACCCCAATTTATTGCTTCTTCTCCACTAATAATGCCTACTCCTTCAACTCGTTCTAAAAAAATGGGATTTCGCGTAATAAGCTTTTGATATTCAACAACTCCTGTTAAAAAATAATCGCAGAAATCCAAACATTTATCTATCCAGCCATAAGGCAGATCGGCTGCTATTCCTCCGATACGAAAATAATTATGCATCATTCTCATCCCGGTCGCAGCTTCGAATAGATCATATACTAATTCTCTTTCTCGGAAAATATAGAAAAAAGGGGTCTGTGCGCCAATATCCGCCATAAAAGGTCCAAGCCATAACAGATGAGAAGCTAGACGACTTAACTCCAACATAATGACTCTGATATAGCTCGCTCTTTTAGGCACTTGAATATTTCCCAATTGTTCTGGTCCATTTACGGTTATTGCTTCTGTGAACATAGTAGCTAAATAATCCCAACGTGTTACATAAGGTAAAAATTGTATAATTGTTCGGTTTTCCGCAATTTTTTCCATTCCTCTGTGTAAATAACCTAATATTGGTTCGCAGTCAACAACATTTTCACCGTCTAGGGTAACGATGAGACGAAGAACACCGTGCATTGATGGGTGGTGAGGTCCCATATTGACTATCATAAAGTCTGTTTCTGTAGCTGGTCTATTCATAAGTTTTTCCTCGATTCATTCTTACATGAATTGCTGAAAACGAAAAGAAGTTTATCAAAATTCTCAAGATCCAATAAATGAAAAAACTAAGTCAAAATTTTCAAATTAATGATTTTTTGACTCCCGAATATCCAACTCACTAATTAATTCTTTATAGCGTACTCGATTTTTCTTTGATAAGTAAGACAGCAGCCGTTGACGTTTTCCCAGAATTTTTCGTAGACCTCTCTGAGATGAATAGTCTTTTCTGTGCAATTCAAAATGGGAAGTAAGTCTTCGTATCTTATTGGTGAAACAGATTATTTGAAATTCAACAGACCCCCGCTTTTCTTCTTTTTTTTCTTGAAAAATAACTGAGATGAATGAATTTTTTACCATAAAACAAAATCTTATCCCCTTTTATAATTTAAAATTTTTTGATGTGAATTTTATTGATTAGTAATAATAATATTAGTCATTTTGATATACAGAAGGACCTTAAGTTCATTATAAACTTCCTACTTTTTTTATAAAAAAAATGAATGAACAAAATCTTCTTATCTTTTTTTTGTATTCCTATACAAATAAAATAAGAAGATTTTATTCATTCATTTATAGATCTAATTGATAATATGTATGTCATTAAATTAGTATCCTCTTTCAAGATGGAATGTAAGACAATCCTCGCGTCTATCTATTTGTTTTCATATAGCCGACATATTACCTAATAATATATGTATATATGGCAAAATTAATGTAAATGGACTTGTAACTACCAAATTGTCAACCGTGGTGGATACATATGTATCCTGAGGATACTGAAACGACTGCCATTATTAGTATTAAACCAATATCGATTCATACAAGCTAAATCTTCTAGTCGATAATTGGGCCAAAGAAAGAACTTCATTTTAATTAGTTTCTTTTTCTCGATACCGAGATATTTGCCTCTATTTAAAACTTGACCACAGTTTTTTACCTGATTGCAAAATACTGGATTTCTATGTAGATCATTTATCTCGCTTTTTTTTAAAAAATATAGAATTCGCAATTCTCTACGGCCTTTAGGGGATAAAATAGTTTCAGGAACAAAGAAATCATAATGATTTTTGTCTCTATTTTTAGTCATTTTTTGATGTCTTAAAATGGATTCATCAATTTGATTCTTATCAACATATTCTAGATATTGTGGATTCCTTTGGTATTTATTCTTATGAACCAAAAAAATACCTATGGTTTGATATAGAATCAATTGTCCATCGTTTTTTATAGACAGATAAGCCGGTTCGAGAATCAATACCCCGCCTGTACTTAATTCTTTAAGAGTGCGCCTATTTATAGTCCAAATATCCACAGTCAGTGCTCCCCGTTTAAGATAGGATATAGCAACGTTCTTTGGATTTCTCAATCTAATCAGGAAACAATAGACTTTAATATTATCGATCATTTTTTTATTTACCCTTTCCCTCCTAAATTGAAAATGCAAATACCCTTGTAGGAAGTAATAAAGCTCCATGACTTCGGGGCTCGTGTCGGGCTTTTTTTTTCTACGTTTTTTTTTGTCTGATCTACCTCCATTTTCATCTGATAGAGGATCCCCTTCCCCTTGGTCTAGAAGATCTTTTTCTTCTTGATTTCCATTCTCGAATCTAAGAATTCTTTTTTCATTTGATTCTATCAAAGGGTTCCTTTCAGTAATGTTTTGATTAATGCTTTCATTTCCATTAAAGTTGGAAAGAAGTAATTTTATTGGTATGATCCCCGGTTTAATCTTATATGCATTATATAGTGGCACAAATTCTGGGAAGAACCAAAGTTCTAGTTCTGGATTCAATATAAGACGATTTACTATTTCTTCATTCATTCCCATCCAATCAAAGAAGGGTCTTTTTTTTTTGAATCGGTTGATTTTTTGATTTTTAGAAATTGATAAATAAAAAGGACCTCTCTTCATTTTTTTATTCTTGGTGCCGGTATTGAGCCAGTAATAAAGCTCGACCTTATTATTTCTAAGGCAAAAATCAATCTTACAAAATTTTCTATCTGGAAATTTCTCCTCAGCCATAATATCATTTTCTCCTAGATAATTATAAATAGGTAGCCCACCTGACATATCAAAAAATTTGCGTCTATCTATCTTGTAATTATCAAAAATCTCTTCTTTACTATTTATTTGTAATGGTGATCTATAAATATATGAGTCTTTCTTCTCTTCATAATTAATAGATTTATATGAGAAAAAATCATGTCTATGATGTTTTTTAAAATTAGATGATTTTTGATATTCTTGATTCAGTAATGAATCAGGTTCGAAATCATTTTGTTTTTCATCATGAATGAATCTTTCTTTTTCATATGAGTCCCATTTGTTAAAATCGTTTTTTTGAGTCATACAGTGTTGATTGACTTTATTTCGCCATTTTTCTGGTACTAATTTAAGCCAGCTAATCTGAGATAAATCATATTGATAATGCCCCCTTAACCAGTTTTTCCATTGATTCCTTTCAGAATGCCAAAAGTCTTTATGTCTCAATCCAGAATGAAATATTCCCTCTTTCCGAAAAAAATCCTTTATTTCATTTTTAAGAAAAAGAGATGTTTCATGATATTGAAGGATAGGCTTGAATTTATAGAAGTTAATAACTCGAGTTTGCGATATTTTGTAAAATACATATGCTTGCGAGAAGGAGTTAGAAAAAGTGGTTGAATTCGTATTTTGAATATTATCAAGGGAATTTTTTTTAGTTAAAATAAAGTGAATTTTTTTTTGATTTCTTTTCTTAATTCTTTTTTCAGTTTCTTTCTTATTGGAAATGGATTTTTCGATAATTTTTTTTCTTGATTCAATAAAAAGTTGTGCATTGGTTCTTGCAATATTAATGATACATAGAAAAAAATCTATGTATATTTTTTCCATGAAAAATTTGATAAAAAAAGAAAATTTACGGATTAATCGAGTATTTCTTCTTTTTAATATTTGAGAAAATCTTTTTAATGATTCTAATTTTTTATTAGAATGAATATTTTTTTCTTGAGTTAGAAATCCATTTTTCTTCTCATTTAGAATTCTTTCTAGTTTATTGTTGATTGTGCTTGTTCTCTCAGTCAGATCTTTCATTTTTTTTTCTGTCGGTGAAAAATTTGTGCATTCTGTATATCGAATTTGAATAGGTGATTCACGAATCATCTGATTATTCATTATAGAATCGCCGGTTTTAGTTTCACCCAATTCGTAGTTTTTGATGCTCCATTTTTTGATTATTTCTTTTGATACCTTTCGAAGAAATTTTGCTCGTTCTTTAAAAACATTAAAAACTATAAAAGACTTGTTTTTTAATAATTTTTTCACTTTTTTTTTCAGTTCTTTAAAAATAGGTCCAAAAAACGAGGGCCCTTTTCGTTTTCGAGGGATACCGAAAGGACGGTCAGTTTCCAGTCCAGCAACTGTTAAAAAACAAAAATCATTTTTTTGCGCTTTCTGTGTTTTCGAGGGTTTTAACTTAGATCGGTGCCAAGGTTTCAGGTAAAAAGGAAATAAGATTTTTATCTGCATACCGTCTGTTAACCAGTTTTTTGGAAATTCTTTCTCGGATAATTCAACACCATTATAAGTGCATTTAATATGTATTTCTCGATTCCAATCCTTGAAGTCTTCGGACCATTCGGGAACTTGAAATAATAAAATACGCGCAATATTCTTAGCTATTATTAATGAAGGTAATCGAATATATTTTCGAAAAATTGATTGGCCTACTAAGAAAAAACCTCTTACTGCTTGAGCATATGAAATGTTATCCCAAGTTTCTGCTATTTCTAGTCGTAGTCTTTCTGCGTCTTGGTATTTTTCAACTTTTTTTCTTTCTTTTGTATAATCAGAGATTTGTAATTCTTTGCTTTTTTTACCCATCAAATTTTGAAAAATTCCTTTCATCCGTCCGAAAATATCAAAAGACAAAAGGCGAATATCAGAAGCCAAAAGGCGTCTGTCTAGTATGGCCAAAAGATAAAAAAGGGGTCTGCCCATTTTGCCAAACAAAGCCAAAAGGCGTCTGTCTATTCTGTCCACAAAAAGAGGGGAATGTGGCTTTGGTTGATAGAGTTGGTAAATAACCATTTTACGCCTTTGGGCACGCATAGAACCTTTTATTATACTTCGACGAAAATCCGAATATGGTAAATAACGTATCCAAATCATTTCGCCTAATGGATCAGGCTCATTAAGATCTTCGCTATCATCAAAAATCACCAGAAACTTGTATTTTCTTAAACGAATTTGAGAATCCGTTTCTACCTTGTCCTCGTGGTTTTCGGCTTCATCTAGTTGCAAATCATCGAGTAGTATGTATGACCATCGAGGGACCTTTTTACTTATTTCCTTTATTTCAATAGATCTTTTTCTACTTCTTTGATCATTGGATTTAGTTATAACTACATTGAAGAACCATTTTACAATTTTTTTGACTGGGTCTTCTGAATGAATAGTTTGATATCGAAATAAAGAAAACCTCTTTTTTGTTACTAATGATCTACTCTTGTTGAGTTTGTTTATTGTTTGTTTAAATTCGCGATAATCA